TATTTATATTTTATACATAAAATATAAGTTACTTTCTTAAAATTAAATGTGTGCTTTTTTCTTTTTACAAATAAAATTTGCTTTTAATTTTTGTTTTTTTTACTCTCTTATTATTATTAATTAATATAAGTTATTTATTATAATATATTACATTTAATTCAATATAGCATTATAAGGTTATTTATTTAAATTAATTGATTATTTTAATGCATATATTTATCAAAAGTTGTAGCTACCTATTTTTTTAGATTAGAAGAAATTATTATATAATAAAATATTTATGATATGTAATTAAATATTTTACATTATTATTATATGATATAATTAATACAATTAATCTATTTAATGATATTTTAATATTAATTTAATTATATATATTTAATTATATTATATTATTATTTATTTAAATTAATCCTATTTAATATAGTATAATTATATATTAATTAATATGATATCAATAATTGTATAAAAATACATATTATATTAAATTACATATTTTATTCAATTAAATTATTTATATTATTTAATCTTTCTTTATTAGGAGTGAAAAGAAAGATTAAATAGAAAGATAATAAAATATTCCCTTTAATACAAGTACCATACTTATATGTATAATATATAATATAGAAGTTTTTGTTGTTGTTCAACGAGGAAAATTATTCTAGATTTTTTTATTTTTTTTAGTGAATATTTTATTTTTTTTTTCTCAATATTTTTGTAAATTCTTATTTTCTCTTGTTTTTTTTTACTGTATTTGTTTCATTTATTTTTGTTTTTTTTTTCTCAATATTTTTGTAAATTCTTATTTTCTCTTGTTTTTTTTTACTGTATTTGTTTCATTTATTTTTGTAAAGTTTTATTCTTGCTTGAGAAGTTCACTTTTTCTTTGTATTATATATAAGTTTTGTTAAACTAAATGTTCTTTTTGTAGTGATTTAATTTGATTATCAAGTTATTTTGGAATTAGCAATTGATTTAGTATGGGCAAATTTCGTGCCAGCAGCCGCGGTTATACGATTTATGCAAGTGAATGTTTTTGGTTATTGTAGTTAATATTATTATTGGGTTTTGTTTTGGAAATATTAGGTGAAATTTTATTTTTTTATATATCCCTTTATATGAATCTATGAAACTTGACTAGGAGACTAGGATTAGATACCCTATTATTTCAAGTGTAAATATTTTTTACCTGGGTAGTATCAGTTATGGTCTTTAAACCCAAAGAATTTGGCGGTATTTTATTCCATTCAGGGGAACCTATCTCGTAATTGATAGTACACGATTAACTTTACTTAATTTATTTGTTTGTATATCTCCGTTATCAGAAAATCTTTTTGGAGTTAAAATTTTCTTGTTTTTTAACTAAAAATTATTTCAGGTCAAGGTGCAGCTTATAATTAAGATGATGATGGGTTACAATAAATTTTTGTTTAATATGGATTTAACTTTGGAATTTTTAATGAAGGTGGATTTGATAGTAATTTAATTTATTTAGTTTAATTGATATTGGCTCTAAAATGTGTACACATCGCCCGTCGCTCTCATTATTTTAAATTTAATTATTTTCTTTTAGATTTTATTTAATATGAGATAAGTCGTAACATAGTAGATGTACTGGAAAGTGTATCTAGTAAGTTTATCAAAACAATACTTTTTAGTAAAGTATATCATTTACACTGATATTTTTTCTGTGCAATTCAGGATGTTTTGATTTGTTTAGAATATTATATTTATAATTTTGTTTTTTTTTATATTTAATAAAAGTAATTTTTTTGTTTTTTGTCTTAGTATTTTTTATGGAAAGGATTATATTTATTATAGTTTATTAGTAATGTAATTGGATTATTAATTTATTAAAATGTTTAAAAGTAGATTTAATTTTTTGTACCTTTTGTATCAGGGTTTATCAAAATTTTATTTTTTATTAATTAATCTCGATTTAGGTTGATTTACAAATAAATAATAGTTATTGTTTCATAAATATTGTTTATTTATTTGTAGAAATGAAATGTTAATCGTTTCCTAATATATCTAGTTTCTTAAGAAAAAATTTAATTTTTTAATATTATTGTTTTTATTTAATTTTTTAATTAAAAATATTAATATGTTTATTCTTTAAGGGATAAGCTTTAAAGTTTTTCCTATAATTTATTAATTTTTAATTATAATAATATGCTTGAGACCAGCAAATTTTTAGATTACGTTTTAGTTCATTTTTTTTTGTTTTTGATTTTTTAATTAATTTAGGTTTTATATTAAGATAATTTATTTAATATTATAATTTTTGTAATAATGATGAAATTAGTATATTTTTTTGTTTAAATTTTGTTTTTGTTAATTTATTATAAGGAACTAGGCAAAATTAATTTCCGCCTGTTTATCAAAAACATGTCTTCTTGATATTATTTTGAAGTCTAACCTGCTCACTGATAATATATTAAAGAGCCGCGGTATTTTGACCGTGCAAAGGTAGCATAATCATTAGTCTCTTAATTAGGGGCTGGTATGAATGGTTTGACGAGAAATTAACTGTCTCTTAATAATTAATAGAATTTAACTTTTGAGTTAAAAGGCTTAAATTTTTCTTTAGGACGAGAAGACCCTATAGATCTTAACATTAATATTTTTATATCTTTTTTGGCTTATCTTTTTTTATTTAATTTTAATGTTTGGTTGGGGTGACATGAAGAATAAATAAACTCTTCATTATTAAATCATTTATTTATGTTTTCTTGATCCATAAATTATGATCAAAAGATTAAGTTACCTTAGGGATAACAGCGTAATTATTTTTGAGAGCTCATATCGACAAAATAGTTTGCGACCTCGATGTTGGATTAAGATTAGTTTTAGGTGTAGCAGCTTAATAATTAGGTCTGTTCGACCTTTAAATTCTTACATGATCTGAGTTCAGACCGGCGTGAGCCAGGTCGGTTTCTATCCTAAGAATTAATATTTTCATATTAGTACGAAAGGACCATATGATTAAAATACTTTTTTTGTATTGATTAAAATTAATTTTACTATTTTGACAGATTAATGTGTTGAATTTAGAATTCATTTATGTGGATTTTTTCTACAAATAGTATTGATATTATATGATTTTTTTATATTTATTTTAAATTTTCTTCTTTTAATTATTTGTGTTTTAATTAGAGTGGCTTTTTTGACTTTACTAGAACGAAAAGTGTTAGGTTACATTCAGATTCGTAAAGGACCAAATAAGGTTGGTTTTTTAGGTATTCCTCAGCCTTTTAGTGATGCTATTAAATTAATTTGTAAGGAGCAACCTATTCCTCTTATATCAAATTATTTTCTTTATTATTTTTGTCCTGTTTTTAATTTAATAATTTCTTTGTTTATTTGGTGTGTTTTTCCTTATATAACTTATATATGTTCATTTCCATATGGTTTTTTATTTTTTCTTTGCTGCACTAGACTAGGTGTTTATACTTTAATATTTGCTGGTTGATCATCTAATTCTAATTATTCGTTATTAGGTTCATTACGTTCTGTTGCTCAAACTATTTCTTATGAAGTAAGATTGGCTTTAATTATGTTATCTTTAATTGTTTTAATTGGTAGTTTTAATATTTTTGATTTTATAAATTATCAGATTTATTGTTGATTTATTTTATTTTCTTTTCCTTTATCTTTATCTTTTTTTGCTTCTTGTTTAGCAGAAACTAATCGTACTCCTTTTGATTTTGCTGAAGGTGAATCTGAATTGGTTTCTGGATTTAATATTGAGTATGGTGCTGGTGGTTTTACTTTAATTTTTTTGGCTGAATATACTAGAATTATTTTTATAAGAATGTTATTTACTTTGATTTTTTTGGGTGGCGATTTTCATTCTTTCTTATTTTTTATTAAGCTTTCTTTTATATCTTTTATTTTTATTTGGGTTCGTGGAACTTTACCTCGTTTTCGATATGATAAACTTATATATTTAGCTTGAAGGAGTTTTTTACCTTTGTCTTTAAATTTTTTAATTTTCTTTATTGGTTTAAAGGTTATAGTATTTTCTTTTATTTAGTTAAATTTTTTAAGAATATTAAGTTAATAGAGTTTCTAGACTTCTAATCTTATGTTTTCAAAACATATACTTTATCTTAAGCTAATTAACTTTATTTTTTGATTAATGAATCTCAAATATTTGCTATATGAACGTTAGTTAAGAAGTATATAAAATAGATTACTGTTAAGATTTGACCGGTTGTAATATAAGGTTCTTCAACTGGTCGTTTACCAATTCATGTTAATAAACAAACTACTGTTACTATAATTCAGAATATAATTTGGTTAATTGGATAGAATTGATTACCTCGAAATTTAGTTTTATTATAAAATGGTAAAATTATTAAAATTCTAACTGAAAGAAATAGAGCAATAACTCCTCCTAATTTATTAGGAATTGATCGTAAAATTGCATATGCAAATAGGAAGTATCATTCTGGTTGAATATGAATTGGAGTAACTAAAGGGTTGGCTGGTACAAAATTATCTGGGTCTCCTAATATATAAGGGTTAATTAAACATAATATAACTAGTATTAATGTTATAATCACGAATGTAATTGAGTCTTTGTATGTAAAGTATGGGTGAAAAGGAATTTTTTCAATGTTTCTATTTACACCAATTGGGTTATTAGATCCTGTTTGGTGTAGAAAAAATAAATGAATTGCTGCTATAGCAGCAATTATAAATGGGAGTACAAAATGGAATGTATAGAATCGGTTAAGAGTTGCATTATCAACTGCAAATCCTCCTCATACTCATTGTACTAATTCTGTTCCAATATAAGGAATTGCTGATAATAAATTTGTAATTACTGTTGCTCCTCAAAATGATATTTGTCCTCATGGTAGTACATAACCTATAAATGCTGTTGCTATAACTAAGAATAGAATGATTGTCCCAATTATTCATGTATTTATGTATATGAATGATCCATAGTAGATTCCTCGTCCTACATGAAGGTAAATACAAATAAAGAACATTGATGCTCCATTAGCGTGTAATGTTCGGATTATTCATCCGTTATTTACGTCTCGACAAATATGAACTACTCTTCTAAAAGCTATTTCAATATTTGGTGTATAGTGTATAGTTAAGAATAGCCCTGTGATAATTTGAATTATTAAACAAAGTCCTAATAGTGATCCAAAGTTTCATCAGAATGAAATATTTGTTGGTGCAGGTAAATCAATTAATGAATTGTTAATAATTTTAATTAGTGGGTGTTTTAATCGAATGGGTTTATTCATTAGTTTATTTTATTTTTCGAATGGGTCCTTGATTAATATTTGTAATTTTTACTACTGCTAGTAATGCAATAAATAAGTAAATTATTATTATTATTGTGATAAAAATTGTTGGGTTATTATATAGTTTTATTAAAGATATGGTTATTTCTTGATAATTTATTGTATATTTTATATTAATTGTTTCTGAGTTTTTAACTATGTCTATAAATATTGTTTTATTTAAAATATTTAAAATTAATGTTATAATTACTAGTGTTATTATAATAATAATTATATTAATTGATTTAATTTTAAATATTTCGTTTGATGCAATTCTTGTAATGTAAATAAATAGAACTAATATTCCACCTAGGAATGTTAAGAATAAAATGTATGACAATCAGAATCTTTCTATTATTATTCCTGTTATTATTCCAATTATGATTGTTTGAATAATAATAATTATTATTATTGATATTGGGTGGCTTAATTTAATAAAATTAATGTTTATTAAATTTGATGCTATTATAATTATTATTTTAATCATTTCAGGGGTTAGTTTATAAAAATATCGGTTTTGGGGATCGAGGATAGAAGTTTTTCTACCCCTGAAGTTTTAAAAGTGTTTTTCTTATTTTTGGTTTACAAGACCAATGTTTTTAATAAACTATTAAAACTAATGTTTATAATTTCTATATTGACTTCTTTATTAATTTATTTTTCAGGTGTTTACGTTTTTTCTTCTAAACGTAAACATTTGTTAATGGTTTTATTAAGATTAGAGTATATTGTTCTTTCTTTATTTATGTTAATTGTTATTTTTCTATTTTCTTTTGATTATGATTATTTTTTCCCTATTATTTTTTTGGTTTTTTCTGTTTGTGAAGGAGCTTTAGGTCTTTCTATTCTAGTTTCAATAATTCGCTCTCATGGTAATGATTTTTTTAATTCTTTTTTTATAACTTTATGTTAAAGTACTTATTTATAATTGTTTTTTTGATCCCTATTTGTTTATTAGAAAATTGTTGATGATTGGTTCATTCTTTAATATTTTTAATGAGTTTTATTTTTATAATTTTTGTTTATTCTTATTCTGATGTTAATATAATTAGTTATTGTTTTGGTGTTGATTATTATTCTTTTGCTTTAATTTTATTGAGTTTTTGGATTTGTTCTTTAATGATTACTGCTAGAAGTTCAGTTTATTTATCTTCTTATTATTCTGGTTTATTTGTTTTTTTTGTTTTATTATTATTAATTATATTATATTGTTCTTTTTCTAGTTTAAGTTTGTTATCTTTTTATATTTTTTTTGAGTCTAGATTAGTCCCTACTTTGTTTTTGATTTTAGGTTGAGGTTATCAGCCTGAGCGTTTGCAAGCAGGTATTTATTTAATTTTTTATACTTTGGTTGCTAGATTACCTTTATTACTTGTTTTGTTTAAGTTAAATTTTGTTTTAAATACTCTTTATTTTCCTTTATTAATTGATTGTGGTTCCTTTTATTTTATGTTTTATGTTTTTTCTATTTTTGCTTTTTTAGTTAAGATACCCATATTTTTATTTCATCTTTGACTTCCTAAGGCTCATGTTGAGGCTCCGATTTCTGGTAGAATAATTCTTGCTGGTGTTTTATTAAAGTTAGGTGGTTATGGTATTTTTCGAATTATAAAGGTTATTTCTTATTTAGGTTTAAGGTTTAATTATTTTTGGTTGTCTCTTAGTTTATTTGGTGGTGTTATTATTAGTTTTGTTTGTTTTCGTCAAGTTGATTTAAAGTCTTTAATTGCTTATTCTTCTGTTGCTCATATAAGAATAGTTATTGGTGGATTAATAACAATAAATTGATGAGGTGTTATAGGTTCTCTTTCTTTGATGGTAGGACATGGTTTATGTTCCTCTGGTTTATTTTGTTTGTCAAATATTATTTATGAGCGTTTAGGTAGACGAAGATTATTAATTAATAAAGGAATAATTAATTTGATGCCTAGAATGTCTCTTTGATGATTTTTATTAAGATCATCAAATATAGCTGCTCCTCCTTCTTTAAATTTGTTAGGTGAATTTAGATTATTAAATAGAATTATTTCTTGATCTTCTTATATAATTTTAATGTTAATTTTTTTATCTTTTTTTAGAGCTGTTTATACATTATATATATATTCTTATTCACAACATGGTTCTTATTATTCTGGTTTATATACTTGTTCATTTGGTTATTTTCGTGAATATCATCTTTTATTTTTACATTGATTTCCTCTTAATATATTATGTTTAAAGGGTGAATATTTTTATTTTTAAAAGCTTAAGTATTTTAATTTAAAATATTGTTTTGTGGAATCAATGATATGAAGTTTTTCATCTTAGGTCGTGAATTTATTTTCTATTTGTTCATTAAGTTTTTTTATTTTGCTGTTATCTAGAACTTTTATTTTTTTATTAGGTATTTATTATTTAATAATTGATTATAGAATTTTTATTGAGTGGGAACTTTTTAGTTTAAATAGCTCTATAGTGGTAATAACCTTTATTTTTGATTGAATGTCTTTAATTTTTATATCTTTTGTTATATATATTTCTTCTTTGGTTATTTATTATAGATCTGATTATATACATGGTGAAAAGAATATTAATCGTTTTATTATAATTGTTTTAATATTTATTTTTTCTATAGCTCTTTTAATTATTAGTCCAAATTTAATTAGTATTTTATTAGGTTGAGATGGTTTAGGATTAGTTTCTTACTGTTTAGTTATTTATTATCAAAATGTAAAATCTTATAATGCTGGTATATTAACTGCTTTATCAAATCGTATTGGTGATGTTTCTATTTTAATTTCAATTGCTTGAATATTAAATTTTGGTAGATGAAATTATGTTTATTATTATGATTTTATTATTGATTCATTTGAGATAAAGATTATTACTATATTAATTATTCTTGCTGCTATAACTAAAAGAGCTCAGATTCCTTTTTCTTCATGGCTTCCTGCTGCTATAGCAGCTCCTACTCCTGTTTCTGCTTTGGTTCATTCTTCTACTTTAGTAACTGCTGGTGTATATTTATTAATTCGTTTTAGTCCTATATTAATTTTGTATAATTATTGTTGATTTCTTTTGTTAATCGGTTGTTTAACTATATTTATGGCTGGTCTTGGTGCAAATTTTGAATTTGACTTAAAAAAGATTATTGCTCTTTCTACTTTAAGTCAACTCGGTTTAATAATAAGAATTTTATCAATGGGTTATTCTACTTTAGCTTTTTTTCATTTATTAACTCATGCTTTATTTAAGGCTTTATTATTTATATGTGCAGGTTCTATAATTCATAATTTAAAGGATTCTCAGGATATTCGTTTTATGGGTTCTATTGTTAATTTTATACCATTAACTTCTGTTTGTTTTAATGTTTCTAGATTGTCTTTATGTGGAATACCTTTTCTTGCTGGTTTTTATTCAAAGGATTTAATTCTTGAGATTGTTTGTTTAAGTTGAATTAATTCTTTAATTTTCTTTTTATATTTTTTTTCTACTGGTTTAACCGCATCTTATTCTTTTCGTTTATTTTATTATTCTATATCTGGTGATAATAATTTTTATCCTAGTTTTTCTTTTAATGATAGTAGTTATTATATTTCTTTTGGAATAATTGGTCTTTTATTTTTAGCTGTTTTTGGAGGTAGATTCTTATCTTGATTAATTTTTCCTATTCCTTATGTTGTTGTTTTACCATGATATTTAAAGTTTATAACTTTGTTTGTTGTTATTTTAGGTTCTTATTTTGGTTATTTAGTTTCAAATATTGAATTTTCTTATAATTTATTTTCTTTAAATTTTTTATCTTTTGTTACTTTTGCTGGTTCTATATGATTTATACCTTTTCTTTCAACAAATTATATTAGATATATACCTTTAAAATTGGGTTATATATCTTCTAAGTCTTTAGATTATGGTTGAGGTGAATTATTTGGTGGTCAAGGTATATATTCATTCTTTTTATATTTAATTGATTTTATTCAATATTTATTTGATTCTAATTTTAAGGTTTATTTATTAACTTTTATTTTTTGAATGTTTATTTTATTTATATTATTTTTTATTTTTTAACCTAAATAGCTTATTTAGAGTTTAACACTGAAGATGTTAAGGAAATATATATTATTTTTAGGTATATTTATAAATAATAAAATATTATTTTTACAGTGAAAATGTAATGTTTTATTTAAACTATATAAATAAAAGAAATGTTAACGGAGTTTAACCGCTAATATAAAAAGTTAGCAGCTTTCATATTGACTTTACATTTCCTTAATTGGAACTTAAGTTCAATTATATTATTAACAGTAATACGCCTCTTTTTGGCTTCAATTAATTATTAAATAAGGACATAAATGTGTCAATTTTCAGGTCGAAACTGAATGCAATATTTCGCTTCTTATTTAATAAGGTTAATTGATATTTCAATACTTTTTGATTGCAAACCAAATGTTATAATTAACTATAACCCTAATTTGCTCAATTTAGAGCTCCTTGATTTCATTCATAGTATAATCCAATTATTAGAATTACAATAAAGAATATAGTAGATATTGTTCATATTATAATGTTTGAGGTTTTTATAATAATTACAATTGGTAAAATTAGTGCAATTTCTACATCAAAGATTAAGAAAATAACTGCAATTAAGAAGAATTGAAGTGAGAATGGTATACGTGCTGATCTTTTAGGATCAAATCCGCATTCAAAAGGTGAACTTTTTTCTCGATCATTAATTGATTTTTTTGATAGGATTGTTGCAATTGTTATTACTAATATTGGTACAATAAATCTAATTGAAATTCTTGTTATTAAAATTATAATTATTTTTCTTGATATTATCAAGCTTTTTGATTGGAAGTCAAATGTACTAATTATACTAGAAAAATAATTATCTACCTCATCAGTAAATTGAGATATAAAGGAATAATCATACTACGTCTACAAAATGTCAGTATCATGCTGCTGCTTCAAACCCAAAGTGATGATTAGGTGAGAATTGATTTATTAAATGTCGTCTTAGACATGTTAATAAAAATATTGTTCCAATGATTACATGTAATCCATGAAATCCTGTTGCAACAAAAAATGTTGATCCATATACAGCATCTGCAATTGTAAATGGTGCTTCTCAATATTCATATGCTTGAAGTAAAGTAAAATATATTCCTAATAAAACTGTAAAAAATAGTCCTTGAGTTGCTTGTGAATGGTTTGATTCTATAATTCTATGATGTGCTCATGTTACTGTTACTCCTGATGCTAATAAAATAGCTGTATTAAGTAGAGGAATTTGTATAGGATTAAATGGTTGAATTCCTATTGGTGGTCATATTATTCCTATTTCAATTGTTGGTGCTAATCTTCTACTAAAAAATGCTCAGAAAAATGATACAAAAAATAATACTTCTGATGCAATAAATAGAATTATTCCTCATCGTAATCCTGATGAAACAAATTTTGTATGTAAACCTTGGAATGTTCCTTCTCGAACTACATCTCGTCATCATTGAATTATTGTTAATATTGTAATTAATATTCCAATAATAAGGAGATTTATATTAAAAAGATGAAATCATTTTGCTAATCCTGATACTATTACTATTGCACCAATTGCTCCAGTTAAAGGTCATGGTCTATAATCTACTATGTGAAATGGGTGATTTGAATGAGTTGTTAACATAAGTTTAATATACTTCTCTTGAATATAGTGTTCTTAGAATTGAAAATACATATGCTTGAATTACAGCAACTGCAGATTCTAAAATTAGTAAAACTGTTTGTCCTGTAATTAAAATTAATATAAATCTTATTGTTAATGATGGTCCTGTATTTCCTAATAAAGTTAAAAGTAAATGTCCTGCAATTATATTTGCTGCTAATCGAACTGCTAGTGTTCCAGGACGAATAATATTTCTAATTGTTTCAATTAAAACTATAAATGATATTAGTGCTGTTGGTGTTCCTTGTGGAACTAAATGCGTAAATATGTGATTAGTATGATTGATTCATCCAAATAATATAAATCTTATTCATATTGGTAATGCAATTGTAAATGTCAATGTTATATGTCTAGTTCTAGTAAAAATATAAGGAAATAATCCTATAAAATTATTAAATATTATTATAATAAAGATTGAAATAAAAATAAATGTTGATCCATTAAATGTATTTGGTCCTAATAATGTTTTAAATTCATTATGTAAATTTAAGTTTATTTTATTTCATAAAATATTAATTCGTGATGGTATTAATCAAAATATTGACGGAATTAATAATAGTCCTAGGAATGTTCTAGTTCAATTTAATGATAAATTAAAAATGTTAGTTGAAGGGTCAAATGTTGAAAATAAATTTGTTATCATTTTCAATTTATGTTTCTTCCTTTAATTATTTTTTTTATTTTTTCTATTACATTAGGCTTGTAAGAAAAGAAATTTAATTGATTAAATAAAATTAACGTGATAGAGAAAATAATAAATAGTGAAAATCATATTATGGGTGATATTTGTGGGATATAGTTTTATTCCTCATCAGAAGTAGACGTTAATTTACTATTATTTGGTTTAAGAGACCATTACTTACTTTCAGTCATCTGATGCTCAAGGTGTACTATTTTTAGTTATTTTAGATTGACATTCTAATGTTATATTTTAACTAACTCCTTACAATATATTAGATATTCATTTAATAAATAATTTTACTGATGTTCTTTCAATTACGATTGGTATAAATCTATGGTTTGCTCCACAGATTTCAGAGCATTGTCCAAAGAATAAGCCAGGACGATTAATTGTAAATGTTCCTTGATTTAATCGTCCTGGAGTTGCATCAATTTTAACTCCTAGGGCTGGTACTGCTCATGAATGGAGTACATCTGATGCTCTGGTTAATACTCGAACTTCTGTATTTATTGGTAAAATTGTTCGATTGTCTACATCTAATAATCGAAATCCTTCAATTTCAAGTTCTTTTTCTGGTGTTATGTATGTATCAAATTCTACATTTATGAAGTCTGAATATTCATATCTTCAATATCATTGTCGTCCAATTGTTTTAATTGTAATTATAGCATCTGCTGAGTCATCTAATAGATATAATAATCGTAGGGATGGTAATGCAATAAAAATTAATGTAATTGCTGGTAATGCTGTTCAAATTGTTTCAATTAAGTGTCCATGAAGTATATTTCGGTTTGTTAAATTTAATAATAATGTATATCTTAATGAATAGCCTACAATTGCTGTAATTAATAATAGAACAATTATAGTATGGTCGTGAAAGAATGATAATTGTTCTATTAATGGTGAAGCTCTATCTTGTAATGATAAATTTGATCATGTTGCCATTTTAATTTCTAATAAAAGGTCAAACCTTTATTTTTAGAGCTTAAATCTATTGCACTAATCTGCCATATTAGAATCTATTAATTAATGGTAGTTCTGAATATCTATGTTCTGCAGGAGGATTATTTTGTAATCATTCTGTTGATCTTCTTATGTTTCTTCTAAATATAATTATTCGATTTTTAATTATACTTTCTCATATAATTAGAATAAATATAATAATTCCAACGATAGAAATAGTTGATCCAATTCTAGAAATAACATTTCATGACGTATAGGCATCTGGATAATCTGAATAACGTCGTGGTATACCCGCTAATCCAAGGAAGTGTTGTGGAAAAAATGTTATGTTTACTCCAATAAATATAATGGTAAATTGAATTTTTAATCATTTATTATTTATTGTTAATCCTGTAAATAAGGGATATCATTGAATGATTCCTCCTATAATTGCAAATACTGCTCCTATAGAGAGAACATAATGGAAATGTGCTACTACATAATAGGTATCATGAAGAACAATATCTAATGATGAATTGGCTAGTACTAGTCCTGTTAACCCTCCTATTGTAAATAGGAAAATAAATCCTAGAGCTCATAATAGTGGTGGATTAAATTTAAATTTTGTTCCATAAAGTGTTGCTAATCATCTAAATACTTTAATACCTGTAGGTACTGCAATAATTATTGTTGCTGATGTGAAGTATGCTCGTGTATCAACATCCATTCCTACTGTAAATATATGATGTGCTCATACAATAAATCCTATTAGTCCAATTGAAAGTATAGCATAAATTATACCTAAAGTTCCAAATGATTCAATTTTTCCTCTTTCTTGACAAACAATATGTGAAATAATTCCAAATCCTGGTAGAATTAAAATGTATACTTCTGGATGTCCAAAGAATCAAAATAAGTGTTGATATAAAATTGGGTCACCTCCCCCTGCAGGGTCAAAAAACGATGTATTTAAGTTTCGGTCTGTTAATAGTATAGTAATAGCTCCTGCTAGAACTGGTAATGATAGTAGTAATAATAATGCTGTAATAGCTACTGATCATACAAATAAGGGGGTTTGGTCTAAGGTTATACTTTCTGATCGTATATTAATTGCTGTTGTAATAAAATTTACTGCTCCTAAAATTGAAGAAATACCTGCTAAATGAAGGGAAAAAATTGCTAGATCAACTGATGCTCCTCCATGAGCAATAGCTCCTGCAAGTGGAGGGTAAACTGTCCACCCTGTACCAGCTCCTCTATCAACCATTGATGATGAAATAAGTAAAATTAGTGATGGTGGTAGAAGTCAAAATCTTATGTTGTTTATTCGTGGGAATGCTATATCTGGTGCTCCAATTATTAATGGTACAAGTCAGTTTCCAAATCCACCAATCATAATAGGTATAACTATAAAGAAAATTATAACAAATGCGTGTGCTGTAACAATTACATTGTAAATTTGATCATCCCCAATTAATGAACCTGGCTGTCCTAGTTCTGTACGAATAATTATTCTTATTGATGTTCCTACTATTCCTGCTCATGCTCCAAATATAAAATATAAAGTTCCAATGTCCTTATGATTTGTTGAGAATAGTCATTTTTGCGGTAAGATGTCTGAATTTAAGGTGATAGACTGTAAATCTATTTATGGAAGTTTTTCCTCTTACTAATATTAAATTGTTTGGTTTTATATTCAATCATGATTCTAGACTGCAATTCTAGAGGTGTAAATTATTTTACTAAGGCCTAAAAGTAAACTTTTAATTATAACTTTGAAGGTTATTAGTTTTTTTAACTTAAGTCCTTAGTAAAATAAAATAATATTTGATGTGCAGATTAATCCTAATATTGATACTATTGTTATGAAAGGTAAAAATACCTTTGATTTTTTGTTTTTAATTTGTATTGATCATGAATTCTCAGTGTGTGATATGATGATTGCTGAAAATCTAATTCGTATATAGTAATATAGTGTAATTGTTGTTAATGTAACTATGATTAGCATTAATGTTGTTATGTTATTGTTAATTAGTAATTGAATTACAATTCATTTTGGTAAAAATCCTAATATTGGTGGAAGTCCTCCTAAAGACAATAATGATATGAGCATAATAAATTTAGTTTCTGTTGTTATATTTCTTTCCAGGTAAATTTGATTTAGGAAGAATAAGTTCATGTTTTTGAAGAAGGAGATTATAATTGTATTAAGGATTACATAGATGAAAAAGTACAATTCTCATGCATTTTCTCTAATAATTATTGATCTGATTATTCACCCTAAATGGCTAATTGATGAATATGCTATAATTTGTCGAAGAGATGTTTGATTTAAACCTCCGATTGCCCCAATAATAATTCTTATCAAAATTACTATAAATGTAAAAATTCTTATTCTGATACAATAGGATATTGCTATTATTGGGGCAATCTTTTGTCAGGTCATTAACAATAAACAGTTTGTTCATCTTGATGATCCTATTACTTCTGGTAATCAAAAGTGAAATGGGGCAGCTCCTACCTTCAATATTATTCTTGATAAAATTATTGATGATGAAATCATTTCATTTTCTCATCAAATTGTATATTTTATTTGGATTAATAAAATTGAAATTAATAACATTGTTGATGCTATTGCTTGGATAATAAAATATTTAATTGCTGATTCGTTAACTATTATGTTTTTGTTTCTTGTTAATATGGGAATAATAGAAAGTAAGTTGATCTCAAGTCCTATTCAAATACCTATTCAGGTGTTTGACGAGATGGACAAGATCGTTCCTATCATCAATGATGATAGGAAGAGAAGTTTTATAGAGTTGTTGTTCATTAAAAAGGAGAAGATTTATGCTTCTATGAATGGGGTATGAACCCATTAGCTTAATTAGCTTACCTTTTTAAAATACATTAAAGTGTATGATGCACATTAGTTTTTGATGCTAAAGGTGATAGTTTAATTCTGTCTTATGTAATGAGGGTAAATTTATTTACTTTATTTACCCTATCAAGATAATCCTTTAGTCAGGCACCTCATT